GAATACGAGCAATGCCATCGCCTACTTGAAGTACGGTGCCGGTATTCACAATCGTGACTTCTCTATTATATTGTTCAATACGGTCGCGGATAATATTACTAATTTCGTTGGCTCGAATGGTTGCCATTAGTGTCTCTTAATTCTTTTTCGGAAAAAAAAAAATAATGCCTGCAGCGGTAGAAATAGAAGGGCTAATCGGTTATTTCTTTCATGTCCCCGAGCATGTCAATATTAGCACTGATGGTGCGTAAATGTAACTCGCTGTTCAAACGACTATTCAGAGTTCCTAGAGCTCCTTGTAAGGCTTGTTGGAAAACTCGCTGTCGGACCTGATTAATTGCCCTTTGTTGTTCAAAATGAATAGTTTCGTTTTTGTAATTTTCTAATTGTTTCAAATTCTCAGAAGTAGCATTAATCAAATTTTGTTTTTCTCGTTCTATCTCAGAGTATCCATTCACTCGATACTCATATGCTTCCATTTCCGCTTTCCGTAAGCGAGCCCGGGCTTTTTCGAGCTGCTCAATAGCTCCTCCACGTAGTTCTTCTGAATTTTGAATAGTACTCAAGATCCTCTGTTTTCGATTATCTAATAAATCAGTTAATGAAAGTAGATTATCTTCCCATTTATTTCACAACTTTACTTCCACGATCTCTTCCCGAACCAAACATGAATCTTTCGATTCATTTGGCTCTCACGCTCAGTTACTTATGTTATGGGGCATTCCCATATTTTTTAATGGGATGAGCCTACCTTCTATTTTCTGTTCGTATTGCAAGATATCGAAATTGATACAAGACCAGAATATTCAGAGGACTCTTCCGACCAGACAAAAATCTGTCATTGTCAGCAAAGTTGTTTCTTTTTTTTTTTCAAATCCAAAAAATTTTTCTTATTATACATAGGTCGTCGATTCAGTATTGAATAGAAAAAGGGGTGAGACGCCTTTCTTTTCCAGTGAATGGTTCAAATCATTTTATCGATATGAGCGTTCTATATCGGATAAATTGCCAACTATTTATTTTGAAACCATCTATTTACTAACGTGTGGTAGAAAGAGTACCATCTTGCGCCTGGACTTCAGGCGGTTTAGCTTTGACCATGTTAATGGTCCCATTTTATTGGTTGATAGAGAATCAAGGTTGATTTACCGATGAATTACGAAATGCTATGGTTCTTACATATGATTTCTTAATTTATTCAGAAGTAATTCGTCGAGATCGTGCACCTTTCTTTCCTATTTTATTATTGAGAAAATCACATTGTATATATATACAAACAAAGAAAGTGCAGCCGGTTGGATCCAGCCTATTTTTGAAATACACAACTCGCACACACTCCCTTTCCAAAAAAGATCAATACACCGACTACTACACTTAGATTTATTAGATTTGTTGCTAAAATATCGGTATTCAACCCGAAACTCCCGGCGGATGGCCAGTAACCCAAGGAAACGAAAGAATCGGTTACATTTTTCATATGTTCTCCTCTTATAGATAGAACTAACAAAATCGAACAGAGTTTTTTTGTATCACTTCGTCCCCTTGTTTTTAACTTATTTTTTTTTTTTTTTCTAAATATATTAGAAATTTCATTTTAACTTCCTTTCAAATTTCAAAATGGATTTCTTTATTTTCAATTGAAGTTACCAATAAAATACTTATTAGGTCCCAGTTTAAAGTCAAAAGAAACTGGGTTTCTTTAAATTAAGGACGGGAGGTAAGAAAGCGAGTGGATCTACTAATTCCTCTTCCTCATCTTCAAATAAGCCCTTCCACGGAGGATTGTCTCAACGAAGAATTAATTGTAGGAGTGAAGTCGTGATAGAATTCGAAGAAGCAAGTGGCAAGTCGACGGCAATAAAATAAGAAAGGAAGCACGTATTTATCACGTTTTCTATTTATAAAATGGATTAAACAAAAGGATTCGCAAATAAAAGCGCTAATGCCACGACCAGTCCGTAAATTGTTAAAGCTTCCATAAAAGCCAGACTAAGCAATAAGGTACCTCGTATTTTACCCTCTGCTTCCGGTTGTCTCGCGATACCTTCTACAGCTTGGCCCGCGGCAGTGCCTTGACCAACTCCAGGTCCAATAGAAGCAAGCCCTACGGCCAACCCAGCAGCGATAACGGAAGCGGCAGAAATAAGTGGATTCATGGTAAATTCCTCGCACAAAAATAAGGAAATGGTTAATGATACAATCAACCAATGAATTATTAGTTAAGAATTACATTACTAAGATCCGTACGGTCAAAGTAACTAAGAATTCCGAATTGAAGTAATAATATTCTGAATCATTAGAACTACTTCGATATCCCGTTTTTAGTTCCTATCCGTGGAATTTTTGGAAACCCATACGGTTCTAGTTCTTCCGTTTCCTTGTTCCGAACCATTCTTTCAATTGTTCGCTATTTATCTTCTATATGCTTGACTTCATCTGTTTATTCATTCAATCCACAGTCACAGATGAAACGGAAGGACTTAGATGAAAATCTATCGAAATTCAGTGGGATGTAATATATGGATAGTCCATATATATCGAACTGATGAATATCTAATATTACATATACATACGTTTCGTCTATAAAGTAAACCATCCGATCTTATATTGAATCGGATTCTAAAATTATTCTTCGAAACATACACAGGACTAGCTTATAGCCATTACATATATCTCTCCCTAACCGACTTTTCGATGAATCTTATTTGTTTGTAAACTCTTCTCCTTATCATTATCCGCATGGATAGAAACGGACGGATTCATCAGCCCCAGAATCATTACGTATCCATATCAAGATTGGATTGATCCAATTGAATCACAATTGGATCAATTGTTGAATTGAATGAAATCAAATGAAATGGAAATGATTCTATCATTTTTTCTTTTTTTGTTTGTTTAGTCGTACGCCGGAAACAGATAAACATAAGAATTCTTTTCTTATTCCAATTAAGAATCGTCATTGACTGATCATTGACTGAACAAATATAAATAGAATATTGATTGGAGAGGTATGAATAAATGGACCAAGCAGGAATCCTAGGAAAAAGATCTTTTAGATTAGACCTCTTTCCTTCCCCTTATTTTAGATTTTGACAATTCCCTAATATCGTACACCTTTTTTGTTTGCTCTTACTCCAGACCATATATAACGTATTTGTATATATTATGTTCCCAAGTAAATTCTCTGGAGCCCCCGACGGGTTGGGATAAACTAGTCAATGATGACCTTCCATGGATTCGCCTATATAAGCCGCGGCTAAAGTTGCAAAAATAAGAGCTTGAATCCCACTTGTGAATAATCCAAGGAACATAACGGGTATAGGAACTACTGAAGGTACTAAAGAAACAAGAACAACAACTACTAATTCATCAGCCAATATATTCCCGAAAAGTCGAAAACTAAGCGATAAAGGTTTTGTGAAATCTTCTAGGATGTTAATTGGTAAAAGTATTGGAGTTGGTTGAATGTATTTACCGAAATAACTCAATCCTTTTTTGGTAAGACCCGCATAGAAATATGCCACTGACGTGGGTAAAGCTAAAGCAACAGTAGTATTTATATCATTTGTCGGCGCAGCTAACTCCCCGTGAGGTAACTGTATAATTTTCCGAGGTAAAAGAGCACCTGACCAGTTAGAAACAAAAATAAATAGGAACATAGTTCCTATAAAGGGAACCCAAGGACCATATTCCTCTCCAATCTGGGTTTTGCTCAAGTCTCGAATGAATTCAAGGACATATTCGAAGAAATTCTGACTGTCTGTTGGAATGGTTTGTGGATTCCGAACAGCTATACTGACTGAACCTAGTAAGATAGCAATTACAACCCAAGAAGTGATAAGTACTTGGGCATGGACTTGGAAACCCCCTAGTTGCCAATAGAAATGCTGGCCTACTTCCACACCAGATAGATCGTATAACCCTTCTTTTAATGTGTTGATGGAACATGGTAGAAGATTCATATTGCTCTCTGACAAAAATAGAACATAAAAAGGAATTATTTTGATTCAACCATCTCTTTCTCGGCTCGCCTACTTTAATGGTATATTTTACTAAGTAATTAGATAATATCCTCAGTGCTTTTGGTCTCTTTTTTTAGATTCAGGAATAGTGACCGATTCAATCAATTTATGGAGTTCCAAAAGCATTGACTTATCCTATTATTATTAATCAACGATTTCTTATAGAGCTAGAACGACCCTTACAAATTGCGGATACTAATTTGTTAAGAATCAATCGGACTGAGGCTCTAGCATCATCGTTGGCTGGAATCGAAAGATCTGCGAGATCTGGATCACAATTTGTATCGATTAAACAAATCGTTGGAATTCCTAAAATGAGACATTCTCGAAGAGCCGTATATTCTTTTTGCTGATCAACGATGATGACAATATCGGGTAACCTTGTCATATATTTGACACCGCCCAGATATTTTTGCAAGTGAGATAATTGTCTCTTCAATATTGCTGCATCCTTTTTCGGGAGACGGTTGAGTTTCCCCGTCTTTTGTTCCGCTCTCAAGTCCCTGAACTTATAAAGTCTCCTTTCTGTAGTAGACCAATTCGTTAACATACCACCGACCCATTTTTTATTAACATAATGACACCGAGCCCTTATTGCAGCTGATGCTACCGAACTAGCTACTTCCTTTTCTGTACCAACTATTAAGAAGTGTTTTCCCCTACTTGCTGCATCAAAAACTAAATTGCAGGCTTCCGATAAAAAACGAGCAGTTCTAGTAAGATTTGTAATATGAATACCTTTACGATTTGCAGAGATGTAAGGTGCCATTCTAGGATTCCATTTCCTAGCACCATGACCCAAATGGACTCCTGCCTTAATCATCTCTTCCAAATCGATCTTCCAATATCTTTTTGTCATTTCTCCCCACACCTTTCCTTTTTTTTTTTCAAAAAAAAAAACGAGGTATCATGAAATAAATAATTGTTCCGATGGAACCTTCTGCCGGAGATGGGCCGTTGATATACGGCCCAAGTCATTCATTCCTTTCTATTCATTATTATCCTTATTACCAAATCAAATGACCGGACCAAGACCAGATAGTTATTAAAAAATGGAAAAGAAAAGAATGAATCTGCTCTTAGGAATTATGAAATCCCGTAAATGATTGTTCTGATGTATCATGAAAATTCTTTGGGATGCAAGAACCCAATAATTCTCTATAGTGGAACAAAATATCTCTCATTTCCCCCTCGAATAGATGCTTCTTTTTTATTTCCAAAGGAATGTTGTTGTGTTGCCTTGAACGGTGCACTAATCCTTTGAATCCGGTACCAACAGGTATCATCCCCCCCAGAACAACGTTCTCTTTCAGGCCTTTCAACCAATCAATGCGGCCTCGTAGAGCGGCTTTTGCTAAAACCCGAGCGGTTTCTTGAAAACTCGCTTCAGATATGAAGCTTTGGGTATTCAGAGATGCCTTCGTTATTCCCAATAAGATGGCTCGGTAACAGATCGCTTCTTCCAAAGCACGCACTGTTCGTTCCGCCCGCAAGAATCCGATTAGCTCGCCAGGTGAAAAAACATTAGACATTCCATCTTCTGAAACCAACACTTTGGATGTTATTTGACGTACAATAATCTCTATATGCCTATTTTGGATCTGCACCCCCTGGGATCGATAAACCTTTTGGATCTTATTAACCAAAGAGATACGACTTTGCGCTATGGTTAGCTCAGTGCCAATCACGAATCCCCACGGAATTCCAAGAATTCTTCTTATATGCTCATTCCAACCTTCAATCCTCTTTTCTAAGTTCATCGATATTGACTCAATCGAACGCACTTCTAACACTTGTTCTACTTTTGGAAGACCTTGCGTTATATCACCCGATCTCGATTTTTCATATAGAAATGTAACTAATGTATCTCCCTCGTAAAGGATTTTTCCATAATGGCCGTGGACGGTTGCTCCTCGAGCGACCAAATGAGGCTTAGCGGATCTTATTACTAAGTAGTCAACATGAACAATTAGAACTTGGCCAGATTTTATGTGTGGTCCGTATTTGGATATACATACATTTTCAGAAAGAAACTGTCCAAGGCTAATTATTGTAAATGTCTCCTCACAATACTCGTGACGTAGGAAGCACCAATTCAAATCGAATGGATTCAAAATGATGTTACTGCGCGAATCGAGATTATAAATTCTCTCATTTTCATCCATTAAATAGTATTTAAGTACTTGGAAAATCTGTTTTAAATTGTCAAGTAGCAAATATTTATTTAACAAAATTGGATTATGAGTTCTTAAACGATAAGATGAATAAAAATTCTCGATTTTAGGTACAGTCCCTAAGAGACCTAACGAATTCCTAATGGGAATCATAGGATTCCCTTTTATTGTAATTAGTTCTTTTGTCACCTTGTGACATTTTGAACCGTTGACTGGACAAATTCGAGAACAATCAGATGATGACAAAATTCGAAAAGATTGGCATTCCTTATTTCTATTCAGAAACGTACGAATAGTTCCTTGATGTTGGGTAAGTGATTGAATCTTCACCTTGGAAGACAAAGGATTGATATTGGTGCGATCTGATCCATTATCGGGGATCAACCCCGAACCTGCCGTATCATTCCTTTTTCCGATATACGAAATGGGGGGCTTCGCCAAATCCATTTTGATAAAATCTCGAATCAGATCATTTGCCCTTACTTCAACAAAGGAAGCATGAACCCCTTCTATAGAACCGTTTCGATCTTGTTCCCAATTCAATACTAAACAAGTCCGAACTAATTGAATAGTTGTGTGATAAATTCCTTGAATTGGTTTTCCATTTCTATAAAGGAGATAATTAACAACTTGTAGTTGCACATTATCCCTTTCCTGCAACAGATCCTGGGGTAAAAGCGTTGATAAATTGATCCCATCAGCTATTTCATATATGACTGCGGGTCGAACCAAAACAAAATACTTTTTCTTGGTAGGTGCGATCCGCTGGACATAGATCCATTTTTTCAATTGGTTTGATTTCTTAGAATTTTTTTTTCCCGTTCCTGGTGATATCAAGATGCCGCTGTGCCGGGATATCTTATCTGTCTCTCCGGGAAAATGGATATCTCCAGAAAAGATTTTCAGTTCAATCTTTTTTTTTTTTCTCTCTACTCGGACCAATCCATCCGCTCGGCTTCTTGTATTTAAAGTGATTCGTGTATCTACTCCAATGATACTATTGTTCCGTACCATTATGGGCGAAGATCCGGGAAAGATATGCACTTCCTCGGGAATGAAAAAAAATCGATCTACTTTCGTTTGCGTTTGGTATTTCGACCTAAATTCTTTTGCTTCTCTATATTCAATCAAATCCTCTTTTTTGACGGTTGCTTCCATCTCTACGGTCCCATATTTAGTCATTCCCGAACTGCTTCTTCTGTATCGTGGATCGTCGAAATAAGCAAGAATACTATTTCTTCGTAAAATACCATTTATGGGTATTTCAATCGAGATACCAGAATGGGGCATTAGTTCTTTCTCTCGTTCTTGATCATATTGGAATGGTATGATGAATCTATTTCTTCGCCTTTTCGCCAATAAATTAGAGTTCTCGTGGAGAGGGGGGAAGTATAGGAAATTCCAATGGCCATTAGATAGGATTCGATCAGGTCCTGAATAAGCAGGAACCCCCCCCTTTTTTTTACCGGAAGGATCCGAACTAAACAATTTGTGTCTCACTCGATCATTAGTCACTGAGAGGTCAGAACTAGATCTCCGTTCGACAGAAAGAGAATGAACATGCATTTGATCTTGATCCTTGTGGAACGAAAAAGGGACCATACTGGATCCGCACGGACCTCCTGATAATACCCATAAATGGCTTGTTTTTGGTAAGAGATGAACATTGCCGTATATATATTCAGGCGCATGGTACACATCGGTACTCCAGTGCATTTCTCCCCCTGAATCAGAATAAATATGTTTTCGAACCCTTTCTTTAAACTGGAAAGTGGATTTTCCAGCACGAATCTCAGCAATCGCTTGTTCTGATTCTACATATTGATCATTTTGAACAAAAAGAAAACTTTTTGGTGGAATATTGACATTGTGTAGAATATCCCGACTCTCAATAGTTACATACAGGTCTATATAACATAGAAAAGCAGGATGTCCATGACGTGTACGTGTGGGATGAACCAAATCCTCATTGAATTTTATTTTTCCATTAAAGGGGGCTCGTACATGTTCTGCAGTACCGCCTGTGAATACCCCACCGGTATGAAAAGTTCTTAATGTTAGTTGAGTCCCTGGTTCCCCAATCGATTGACCTGCAATAATACCTACAGCTTCTCCCAATTCGACCAAATCGCCATGAGCGGGACTCCGACCATAACATAATCGACAGATCCAAGATGTGCTCCCGCAAATAAAGGGGGTTCGAATATATATTGATTGTGCTCGAAAGGTTATGAATCGATTGACAAGTTCAATCCCAAGATCTTGATTTCGAGCAGCAATGCATCGTCGACCCATATATATATCGTCTGCTAATACACGACCAATTAGTGTTTGGATCAAAATTCGTTCCGTCATACCATTTCCAGAACTCACAGAAATACCTCGGATAGTTCCACAATCCGTTCTACGCACAACAATGTGTTGAACTACTTCAACAAGTCGACGCGTGAGGTATCCAGCATCTGATGTTCGTACAGCAGTATCCACAACTCCTTTGCGGGCTCCGTAGCAGGAAATGATATATTCCGTTAAAGAAAGTCCTTCGCGTAAATTGCTTTGAATGGGTAAATCAATCATTTGTCCTTGGGGGTCCGACATTAATCCTCTCATACCTACCAATTGGTGTACCTGAGATGCATTTCCTCTAGCCCCCGAAAAGGACATTATATGGACTGGATTAGAAGGATCAGTCATCCTAAAATTAGGATGCATTTCTTGTCTCAAATATTCACTTGTAACATACCATATCTCAATGGATTGACGCAATTTCTCTACCGCGTGTACATTCCCATAATGATGGTGCTTTTCTAAAAGCAAATTTTGTTGTTCAACATCTTGGACTATCCATCCCTTAGAGGGTATTGTTAGAAGATCATCAATTCCTAATGAAATGGATGTAGCAGTGGCTTGCTGGAAACCCAGAGCCTTTACTTGATCCAGGATGTGCGATGTATATGCCATTCCGAAATGATCTATTAATCTGCTAATAAGTCGTTTCATGGCAGTTGAATCTATCACTTTATTGTGAAATACCAAATTGGCCCGTTCTGCCATAAGTACCTCCATATTCCGCTGAGTAGTATTCGACAATGGGTTTGAGTCAGTGATTTGAAGACTTCCTTTCCTCGATCTTGATTCACGTAGAAATTCGTAAATTATGATACCGATTGAACCGTAGAGAACCGAATTCCCACGGTATCACATAATTACTTAGTTTAGGTAGCGTATGAGTAGGCCCGACAAAATCCCTGTATGGCTTCTTCTATTTCTCGATAAAAAGAAATATGACCGAGGGTGGTTCGAATGTATATACAAAGGATTTCTTTTTTTACATTTCTTACTATTAGATAGTGCTCATAAATCTCATGATAGGTACCCAAAGATTCATATTGAACTTCGATGGGAACTTCTATTGAGGCAATGGCGCGCTGATCGAGTCGCCACCGGAGCCACAAAGGACTATCTAAATTGATTCGTTTCTGCCGATAAGCTCCAAGTGCATCATAAGAACTACAAAAATAAGGTTTTTTCTCTTTAGTATACTTATCGTCAACTGTTTTATTTTGAAAGTTTCTTCGATTACATGGATTATACCGATTTGAACAAATACCTCGACGATTCCCCATCGTTAATACATAGAGTCCAATAAGCATATCTTGAGTTGGTACGGAAATGGGCTCTCCGATAGCTGGAGACAAGAGATTCATATGAGAAAACATAAGTAAACGGGCCTCTGCTTGAGCTTCCAAAGATAAAGGTACATGAACAGCCATTTGATCCCCATCAAAGTCTGCATTGAATCCC